TTTCATTTCGAAAAGCAATAAAAAGGGCTATTGAATTAACTAAAGAAGCAGATACAAAAGGAATTCAAGTACAAATTTCAGGGCGTATCGGCGGAAACGAAATGGCACGTGTCGAATGGATCAGAAAGGGTAGAGTTCCCCTACAAACCGTTCGAGCTAAAATTGATTATTGTTCCTATACAATTAGGACTATCTATGGCGTATTCGGCATGAAAATTTGGATTTTTATAGAGGAATAAAAAAACTTTCATTGTTTTTCCCTTCTATCGATTGATTGAACAAAAAAAGGGAAACTCGGTCATTCTTTTTCTGGCCAATCAAACTAATTCTTAATTCTATAGGGTTGAATAAAAATTCGATGAACCTTTTGATATAATTGCTATGCTTAGTGTGTGACTCGTTGGTTTTTTTTAGGGTTAGGATTAGGATTAAAAAAAGACCAGCCCGGTAGTATGAAAACCAACTCATCACTTCGTATTATCTGGATCTAAAGAAGCAGTCAAGATATGAAAAATCGGTCATATCTATGTAGCAACTGAAGTTTCTTTTGAATAAACTTTAATTCTAAGTTTAAAGCAAAATACAGAAGAAAGGTGTGGATAAATGGAAGGATGAGAGAAAGAGAGAAAAAGAATATCAATGATATAGAAATCCAATATGTAAGGTCTATGAGTCATCTCATAAAAGACAGTGTAATAAAGCATCAATACTAATTGATTCATCTATAATGAAATATTAAATGAATCCTTCTTATAGAATAGAAGAAAAAAATCAAGAGCTTCGAGCCAATAAAGACTAAGAAGGTTGACTCAAGAATAAATTGGATTATGAGCTCCGTTGTAGAATTCTGACCTAACCATTAAATACGAAGCGGTGGGAACGATGGAACCTGTGACTGCAAAAGATTTTATTGAACAAATGAATCTTACTGATTCACTAGTCGGGATGGCGAAATGAACCGGAAATCAATTCATCTATTCTGAGAAGTCACGAACAAGCGCTACGACTGAAATAGAGATTGCAAGAGTAAATATTCGCCCGCGAAAACTTTCTTTTTTTTTGAATTTGAATTGGTAAACTTGGATAAAGGACAAAATAAAATAAAGATTTATTAGAACGTTAGAAAAAAAAACTATTATTTATAAAATTATTTATAAAAATGTTCTAATATCTATTCAAATTAATTGAAATTCCATTTTGAATCCTTTTATTCGCGAGGAGCTGGATGAGAAGAAACTCTCACGTCCAGTTCTGTAGTAGAGATGGAATTCCGAAACAACCATCAACTATAACCCCAAAAGAACTAGATTCCGTAAACAACATAGAGGAAGAATGAAGGGAAGATCTTATCGAGGTAATCATATTTGTTTCGGTAAATACGCTCTTCAGGCACTTGAACCTGCTTGGATCACATCTAGACAAATTGAAGCAGGTCGACGAGCAATGACACGAAATGCACGCCGTGGTGGAAAAATATGGGTCCGTGTATTTCCAGACAAACCAGTTACAGTAAGACCTGCTGAAACACGTATGGGTTCGGGGAAAGGATCCCCTGAATATTGGGTAGCTGTTGTTAAACCGGGGCGAATACTATATGAAATGGGTGGAGTAGCCGAAAATCGAGCCAGAAGAGCTATTTTACTAGCAGCATCCAAAATGCCTATACGAACTCAATTAATTATTTCGGGATAAAAATGTAGAACCGACAGAAATGAGTCTCGGGGATGAAACAAAACCGCAGGTTTCTTTTTTTGGACAAAAAATATTTCTTTTATTTTCTTTATCCTTTGCATTGGAAAAATAGACTAAAAAATTGATATGATTCAACATCAGACCCATTTAAATGTAGCGGATAACAGCGGGGCTCGAGAATTGATGTGTATTCGAATCATAGGAGCTAGTAATCGTCGCTATGCTTATATTGGTGACGTTATTGTTGCTGTGATCAAAGAAGCAGTCCCAAAAATGCGCCTAGAAAAATCAGAAGTAGTCAGAGCTGTAATTGTCCGTACCTGTAAAGAACTTAAACGTGACAGCGGTATGATAATACGATATGATGACAATGCTGCAGTTGTGATTGATCAAAAAGGAAATCCAAAAGGAAGTCGAATTATTGGTGCAATCCCCGAGGAATTGAAAGAATTCCATTTTACTAAAATAGTTTCATTAGCTCCCGAGGTATTATAAAATAAAATGAGATCGTGATATCTTTGGGGTATTTGAAAGAAATAGATTAAGAACTAGATTAATTCATAGGCATATATCTTGAAAAATTCATATTCATAAACCAATAAAAAAACCAATAAAATAAAGAAAAACATGTTAATTACAAGACACCAATAATTTTAGTTCATGATGGGTACAGACACTATTGCTGAGATAATAACCTCTATACGAAATGCTGATATGGCTAGAAAAAGAGTTATTCGCATAGCATCTACTAATATTACCGAAAATATTGTTAAAATACTTTTCCGAGAAGGTTTTATCGAAAACGTCAGAAAATATCGAGAAAAAAACAAATATTTTTTGGTTGTAACCCTGCGACATAGAAGGAATAGGAAAAGACCCTATAGAAATTTTTTCAATTTAAAACGGATCAGTCGGCCCAGTCTACGAATCTATTCTTACTCTCAAGAAATTCCTAGAATTTTAGGTGGGACAGGGATTGTAATTCTTTCTACTTCTCGAGGTATAATGACAGACCGGGAGGCTCGACTAGAAGGAATTGGCGGAGAAATTTTATGTTATATATGGTAATCATTTTAATATCCAAATGGGATCCGAAACCTCTTCCTATTTATAAAAAAAAAAAGAAAGAGGGTGAGTTGTCTAATATCGTTTCTCCTCCATTAGTTGATACTTCAAGGGGGCTTTACCTGCAATGACAGAACAAAAATGGATTCACGAAGGTTTAATTACTGAATCGCTTCCCAATGGCATGTTCCGGGTTCGGTTAGATAATGAAGATCTGGTTCTAGGTTATGTTTCAGGAAAGATCCGTCAAAGTTCTATAAGAATACTGCCAGGAGACAAAGTCAAAATTGAAATAAGTCGTTATGATTCAACCAGAGGACGTATAATTTCTCGACTCGACAACGACAACGACAACGAAAACGAGGATTCGAAAGATTAGCTGGTTTTTATTCAATACGATTCGAGATGCAAAATTTCAAGAAACTTATTTTCTACCAAGAAGTAGATTCAGAATTAAGATAAGGAATGACAAATATGAAAATAAGAGCTTCCGTTCGAAAAATTTGTCAAAAATGTCGACTAATCCGTAGGCGGGGGCGCCTTAGAATAATTTGTTCCAACCCGAGACATAAACAAAAACAAGTATAATGACATAAACAAAGACAAGTATAATCAGACACGCTAAAAGGCTCAATGTACAAATAAGGAATCTGTTTTGACATGAAATGGATATATCCATATATTTCTGACTCATATTTATGAGATGATACAATATGCCAAAAACTATACCGAGAACTGGTTCACGTAGGAATGTACGTATTGGTTCACGCAGGAATGTACGTATTGGTTCACGTAGGCATGTACGTATTGGTTCACGCAGGCATGGACGTATTAGTTTACGTAAGATTGTAGGTAGAATACCAAAGGGAGTTATTCATGTTCAAGCGAGTTTCCATAATATCATTGTCACGGTTACAGATCTACGGGGTCGGGTGGTTTCCTGGTCCTCGGCCGGTACTTGCGGATTCAAGGGTACGAGAAAAGGGACACCCTTTGCCGCTCGAACTGCAACAGAAGATGCTATTGGTCCAGTAATAGATCACGGTATGCAACGAGCAGGAGTCATGATAAAAGGTCCCGGTCTCGGAAGAGACGCAGCATTACGAGCTATTCGTCAAAGTGGTATACGATGTTTTTTTATACGGGATGTAACGCCTATGGCACATAATGGCTGTAGACCCCCGAAAAGAAGGCGTATCTAAAGAGCAAACTAATTTCTAGAGCAAACTAATATCTCTTATTTTTTTTTATACTCAAAAAAAGGAATCATTCAACGTATGATACACGAAATATTACGAGTATCTACTCGAGAAACACAGTGGAAGTGTGCTGAATTAAGAGAAGACAATGCACGTCTTCATTATGGACGCTTTTTTCTGGCTCCACTTTTGGTAGGCCAGGCTGAGTTAATAGGCACTGTGATGAGAAAAGCTTTACTAGCAGAACTAGAAGGAACATGTATCACGTATGTAAAATTGCTGGACGTACCCCATGAATATTCTAGTATATGGGGTGTCGAAGAGCCGGTCTATGATATTGTAATGAATTTGAAAAAAATTGTATTGAGAAGTAACCAACTGATTGATAATCCACCTAATATTTTCAAAGGGCGCGTTCGTGTCAAGGGTTCTACAATTGTAACTGCTAAAGATATTATTTTTAATCATGCTGGTATAGAGGTCGTTGATAATACCCAACATGTAGCTACATTGACAAAACCAATTAGTTTATTTATTGACTTAATAGTCGAGAAGAAGAGAGCGTTTGGCAAGAAAATACCGTATACCTTTCACGAAGGAAGTTATCCTATAGGTGATACATTCTCGCCTATTCTAAATGTGAATTATAGTGTTCATTCCTATAGAAGAATAAGAGAGAATGAAAAAAAAGAGCTGCTCTTTCTTGAAATATGGACAAATGGGAGTTTGACTCCGGTAGAAGCACTTGGTATAACTTTACAGAAGTTGGCTAAATTATTGACGGCTCCTTTACGTGTCAACGAAGAAGAAGACAACAAATCGACTAACGAATACCACTTGCTTCCTTTATACTCTTTTACTTTTCAGCATAGATGGGAAAGGATCAGACAAAAGAAAACAAAACTAGCAATGAAATCGATTTTTGTTGAGCAATTCGAATTTACTCCCAAAGTCTATAATGGTCTCAAAAAGGCCAATATAGATAAATTATTTGACCTGTTGAATATGAGTTATGAAGATCTGATCAAAATTGAATATTTTGGC